CTTCCACTTAATCCCTATTTCATGGCCACATATTTTTCCGGCTAAGTAATGGGAAACCCTTCTACTGTTCCATGAATCCGATTTTCATTTCATCCGGGAAAAGCCATTTTTTTCTAAAGAATGTCTTTGTGATTTGATCCAATAGCCTTCTGTTAGATAGGAACAGATTTGATAAATACTGATAACTCTCAGATGGAGTATTAGAACGGAAAAATCCATTAGATTTAGATAATGAACTCTTGGTTATAAGCCATCTCTGGCGATCAAGCACGAGTTCGTAGTGCTTGTCTTGCTTCTTCTTGGTCCACCAGCGTTGACGTGCGCGTTTAGGGGCATCCCTCTTTGTTTTGGGATTAAGAAGACGAAGAAGCTCCTTTGAAATCTCTGTAGCTTCCTCTGGATATGACAACACTTCGACAAAGGGCGTATCTTTGTATAGGAAAGAGAGTGGATCTCCAGGGACCCACATGAATTGGCTTATTCGAAAACATCCTTCTTCTTCGGAAAATCCATCTCGTGCCTGGGGCTGCTGGGTTTCACTCCGGAAGAACTCCGAATCATTCTCTTGAAGCTCATCCTCTTCCTCTTCCTCTTCCTCTTCCTCGTGAAGCTCATCCTCTTCCTCTTCCTCTTCCTCTTCCTCTTCCTCTTCCTCTTCCTCGTGAAGCTCATCCTCTTCCTCTTTTAGCTCTTCGTCTTCCTCTTCAAGCAGCTCATCCTCTTGTTGAGCTTCAAGCCGCTCATCCTCTTCGTCATCCGCTTCTCCCTCTTCTTCCTCTCCCCACACTGCAACCTCAGTCTCTAGAGCCTCTTCTGGAAGCGGATCCTCTTCCTCTGGAATCTCTTCCGCTGGAATCTCAGCCTCACAATCCAATATAAAGTCCCAAGGGTGCCATATTCTAGGAGACCAAACTAGTTCACTGAATAAATCCTCCAACATCTTTTGCGGGGCGAAGACGTCCTCGTCGTCGTCGTCGTCTTCTTCCAACTCCGATTCGTATTTTTGATGTTGATAGATAAGTCTCTGAATATCTAAGGGATTCCTTGGTTTGGGCCGAAGAAGCAATGTCACTCGATCATTATCAAACTGACTGGAATCTTTTTCTGTCCCTTCTCCTTCCTCATCTTCTGTCCCTTCTACTTCCTCTTCTGTCCCTTCTACTTCCTCTTCTGTCCCTTCTACTTCCTCTTCTGTCCCTTCTCCTTCCTCATCTTCTGTCCCTTCTACTTCCTCTTCTGTCCCTTCTCCTTCCTCATCTTCTGTCCCTTCTACTTCCTCTTCTGTCCCTTCTCCTTCCTCATCTTCTGTCCCTTCTACTTCCTCTTCTGTCCCTTCTACTTCCTCATCTTCTGTCCCTTCTACTTCCTCTTCTGTCCCTTCTACTTCCTCTTCTGTCCCTTCTACTTCCTCTTCTGTCCCTTCTACTTCCTCTTCTGTCCCTTCTACTTCCTCTTCTGTCGGCGAGGATCCCACCAGAGCGCCTTCTAACTCTAATAGGCCATGAACTATATCAGATAGGCCATGAACTAGATCAGAATCGTTCTCAACGAGTCCATAAGAAGTGATCAAATTTTGTTCATCGGGTCCGGGGGGAGACAAAAGGTCTTGAGCGATCGATCCGGCAGAACAAGTCAAAAGATAAAGAAGTATCGTTAATTTCTTCATGCTCGTTCCAAGTTCGAAGTACCATTTGTACAAAGAAGAATCCCCTGCTTCACATAAGTTCTTCTTGATATAGATAGATATAGGATCTATGGGGCAATTCCTTAGAAGTACAGTGTGTGCAAAAGCCCTTCCTACCTGATAGAAAAGGGTCCCATGCTCCTTAGCCGGGCTTAGGTTTCTGTCGGCTTCCAAATCCCAAGTTTTTCTATGAAGAGCATATCTAATTGTAGTAGTGTCTATAATTGATTTCTTCTGTGTAATACTAATCGATAGGGCCTCGTTGGTAAGTGCTACAAGATCTGGTACACTGGGACCCAAGATTGTGGACTCGAATTCATTAGTATGAGTATGGAACATTTTATTTTCCAAGTGAAATCCCCTAGTATATGAAAGGGTGAAAAGGCACTGTTGTTGTTGTGGAACAAGAAGCCTTCGTGTCTTAATGCATGTACTTAATCCATCCGGACCTATTAGAGAGGGATCCACTTTTTGGGGAATATGAGTCGAAGCAATAACAAGAATCTCATTTTTAGTGGAACGTCTTCCACAATCCCTGGAGAGATGGTTCACTAATAGACCGAGGGATAAGTAATCCGACTCTTTCGCATCCAGATCATGAATGTTTGGAATCCATAGTATGCAAGGAGACATTGCTTTTGCTAATTCGAATTGAAGGGTGATATAAAATTCGTCTATTTCATCGTCCAGCAACTGATACACAAGTGGCACATTCGTCTTAGTTAGCCACTCCGTCATCTCGCTATCAACAAAATCTTCCATATCACCAGGCTCATAATCGTCACTGGCACCAGGCTCATCATAATCGTCACTGTCACGATCCTCATAATCGTCACTGTCATTGTCCAAAAAATCAAAAAAACTGGCCCCGTAATCGTTCGCCTCCTCCGCATCGTCACCATACTCATCATAAACGCCACTCTCGTGAATATCAAAACCTTGAGGCGTCCAGTTCTTCAGGAACTTGTTCAGAACTACTGTAATGAGAGGAACATAGGAGTTTGTCGCTAGGGATTTGACCAAATAGGATCGTCCACTTCCTATAGAACCTATCACTAAAGTAGCCCTAGAGGGGTGTAGGGGTAAGCGGAGCGAAAAGGTTTTTCCATGAGATGGGAAATGAGAACGATTATCCCCGCACGGTGAATAAGTGATTGTCTGATAATGAGCAAGGAATATCCGTCTTTCTGCTAAACAGGATGTATTGCACTCATAATTCATTAGACCCTTTTTATGAATGTCAACTAAGTGTCGTAAGTAAAATGCTCCCGGTTCTTCACTCATTTGAGAGGCAGAGTCATTGTTTGATAAATGATCACTATGAGTCAAACTCAATAGAATTTGATCAATCCTTGTTTCTCTCGTGAAGTTGCAAAACGGAACCAAGAATTCTCTTTCTTTATCCTCAATCGCATCACAGTTCGAGATCCAGGATTCTATTTTATCGTCAATCAAACAACAAGGACCGTTCACATTTTCTATTATTTGATCATAACGATAACGTTGACCAGAACAGAGAGAAGAGAAATCCCCTAGCTCTGTTATCAATGAATAGAGCTCTTTACTTGTATGACTTAGATGTCTCGTATTTTTCAAAAAAGCGATTCGATCGATGGGATTTGGTGTGATATTGAGGAGCTCGAAGAGATGGATAAGAAAAGATTTGCGTCCACCACCCCATCGTAGATAATTTACTAATTTTTCCCGAGCAGCTAGAAAGAGCTTCTTGAAAGAACGAGGTGCGGGGTACATATCCAGAAGTTCTCGCAACTCCACGATGTATGATGGAATCATCAAAGATTGGGCCCTTGCGAAATCTCTCTGTAACTCACTAAAGTCTTGGGATAAAAAGAGAAGGTGTGAAAAAACGAGATGTCCAGCAACAAAAAGAAGGAAAAGGATTGAATAGAGGAACGCCCCAAGATTTGGCCATCTCAGATCTGTCATCGATGGTGACTCATTATTTCGATGAATACTTTCTTCAGACAGAAGAAGCTTATGGAAACACTTATTCGAAATCGCACTTATCCAATTCCATTGTAAAAGACACAATTTTTTCTGAAGAATTCGCCATGATATTCCGCATGGATCAGATATAGCATAACAAATGGATACAAATTTTGGACTGCTCCTTAGTAGCGGCATTACGTATGATCCCAAAGTATCTAAAAACATCAACTTTAGCAAATTGTACCCTGTCGAGGTAAGGCTAAATGGCATAACATATGTTTTGAATAGATTCCAGTTTGAGAGAATTAAAGAAACCCTCTCTCCTTGCAAGGCTCTATCCATCTGCACTTTCTCAACCCATTGCTTTAGATAAAGACTCTGTTTTTTCTCTTTCCTCTTTTCGGGTTTTTTCTCTTTCCTCTTTTCGGGTTTTTTCTCTTTCCTCTTTTCGGGTTTTTTCTCTTTCCTCTTTTCGGGTTTTTTCTCTTTCCTCTTTTCGGGTTTTTTCTCTTTCCTCTTTTCGGGTTTTTTCTCTTTCCTCTTTTCGGGTTTTTTCTTTTTCCTCTTTTCGGATGAGAAACATTTCTCAGAATAAATCAAACCCATGTTTGAATTGAAATTGAGATACTGATACAAGTTCTTCCCTTCTGAATCAGATAGATTCATATCTGAAAGAGGTTGACAATAAGTTCTTTCAAAATTGACTCTCTGTCCCTCTGTTAGAGGTGTTCCAGAAATGTCTGCGATCGAGTAAATAGCTCTACGAACTAATGGATCAGATCGCATTGCAAGGTGGAAATATTTGTAAAAGTTATACCTTTCGTCACCACTTTGTGGAAAATCCTTGAATAGGTTAGATACCTGTGACTCGATTGATGAAATAGTATCTCTCTCCAAAAAAGCATGTTTTTTTTTGTCGCCGCACAAAGAAAATTTTGTGTTGCGAATGAACAAGATATTGAGGAATTGTCCATACGTAAAATCCAAATTCTTGATATCCACATAAAAGGGGAATCTTTTGTTACAAAAGAAGCCGAAGTCATGTGGATTATTCAAGAATCGAAGTCGATTTGCTTTATAAAAAGAAGAGATCAATGAACTTCTATGAAATGGTTTCACGGGATTCAACCAATTGTCTTGATCGTGGGATATCATTGAGAAATAGGAATCCAAAGATTTCCCGCGATTATTTCTAGTATGGAATGAGTCAATCATCCCCTCTGGTTTCTTATTGAACAATAATTTCGATTTTTGGGAAGTCTCATGATCATCCAATAAGAATGGTTTCAATTTTTTCAAATAAACGAGTTGAAGACCTATTGATTCTAAGAACTGATTGCAGAGTCGATCATTCGGACCTTTCAAT